GTATTTCTGTGAGTCCTGGGAATGGTATGGTGCCAGAAAGGATTTTTATCCAAACATTGATTGGTCGTGTACTAGCCGATGATATATATATGGGCACGCGCTGTATTGCCACTAGAAATCAAGACATTGGGATTGGACTTGTAAATCGATTCATAACCTTTCGAGCACAACCAATAGCTATTCGAACCCCCTTTACTTGTAGGAGTGCATCTTGGATCTGTCGATTATGTTATGGACGGAGTCCTACTCATGGCGACCTGGTTGAATTGGGAGAAGCTGTAGGTATTATTGCAGGCCAATCGATTGGAGAACCGGGTACTCAATTAACATTAAGAACTTTTCATACCGGCGGAGTATTCACGGGGGGTACTGCGGAACATGTGCGAGCCCCTTCTAATGGAAAAATCAAATTCAAGGAGAATTTAGTTCATCCGACACGTACACGCCATGGACATCCCGCCTTTCTCTGTTCCATAAACTTGTATGTAACTATTGAAAGTGAAGATATTCGACATAATGTAAATATTCCACCCCAAAGTTTTCTTTTAGTTCAAAACGATCAATATGTAGAATCAGAACAAGTGATTGCTGAGATTCGCGCAGGAACATCTACTTTGAATTTTAAAGAGAAAGTTCGAAAACATATTTATTCTGACTCAGACGGAGAAATGCACTGGAGCACCGATGTGTATCATGCACCCGAATTTACATATGGAAATGTTCATCTATTACCAAAAACAAGTCATTTATGGATATTATTAGGAGAGCCGCGCAGATCCAGTCTAGTTTCACTTTCGATCCACAAGGATCAAGATCAAATGAGTGCGCATTCTCGTTCTGTCAAGAGAAAATCTACTTCTAACCTCTCAGGAACGAATGATCCGTCGAGAGGAAAATTCTTTACTTCGCATTTTTCGGATAAAAAAGAAGATAGGATTCCTGATTATTCAAACCTTAGTCGAATTATAAGTACCGGTCGTTGTAATCTCGTAGATCCGACCATTCTCTACCAGAATTTTGATTTATTCTCAAAGAGGCGAAGAAATAGATTCATCATTCCACTCCAATCGATTCAAAAACGCGAGAACGAATTAACACCTCCCTCGGATATCTTGATTGAAATCCCCATCAATGGCATTTTCCGTAGAAATAGTATTCTTGCTTATTTGGACGATCCTCGATACAGAAGAAAGAGTTCGGGCATTACTAAATATGGGACTCTAGAAATGCATTCAATCGTCAAAAAAGAGGATTTGATTGAGTATCGAGGAGGTAAGGAATTTAGGCCAAAATACCAAATGAAAGTAGATCGTTTTTTTTTCATTCCCGAGGAGGTGCATATATTAGCCGGATCTTCTTCCATAATGGTACAGAACAATAGTATCATTGGGGCGGATACACAAATTACTTTAAATATAAGAAGCCGGGTAGGCGGGTTGGTCCGAGTGGAGAGAAAAAAAAAAAGAATTGAACTTAAAATATTTTCTGGAGATATCCATTTTCCTGGAGAGATAGATAAGATATCCCGACATAGTGGCGTTTTGATACCACCGGGAGCAGGAAAACAAAATTACAAGGAATCCAAAAAATGGAAAAATTGGATCTATGTTCAACGGATCACACCTAGTAAGAAAAAGTATTTTGTTTTGGTTCGTCCTGTCGTCACATATGAAATAACGGACGGTATAACTTTAGGAAGACTTTTCCCCCCGGATCTGTTGCAGGAAAGGGATAATGTGAAACTTCGAGTTGTCAATTATATCCTTTATGGAAATGGTAAACCAATTCGGGGAATTTCTGATACAAATATTCAATTAGTTCGGACTTGTTTAGTATTGAATTGGGACCAAGATAAAAAAAGTTCTTCTAGTCAAGAAGCTCGTGTTTCTTTTGTTGAAATAAGGGCAAATGGTTTGATTCGACATTTCCTAAGAATCGACTTGCTGAAATCCACTATTTCATATATCGGAAAAAGGAATGACCCACCGGGCTCAGGATTGCTCCCGGGTAATGGATCTGATTGCACCAATATAAATCCGTTTTCTTCCATTTATTCCAAAGTAAGAATTCAACAACCCCTTAATCAAAATCAAAGAACTATTCATACGTTGTTGAATAGAAATAAGGGATTCCAATCGTTGATAATTTTGTCATCATCCAATTGTTTTCGAATGGGTCCATTCAACGATGTAAAATATCACAATGTGATAAAAGAATCAATTCAAATTACAAAAGATCCTGTAATTCCAATTAAGAATTCGCCGGGGCCTTTAGGAACAGCCTTTCTAATTGCGAATGTTTATTCATTTTACCATTTAATAACTCATAATCAGATCTTGGTAAATAACTATTTCCAACTTGACAATTTAAAAGAGACTTTTCAAGTAATTAAATTTAAATATTATTTAATCGATGAAAATGAAAAAATTTATAACCTCCGTCCGTGCAGTAACATTATTTTCAATTTGAATTGGTATTTTCTCCACCCCAATTATTGTCA